GTGGAAATCAATATGCAAAAAGAAAAAACAATGGCTAATGCCAGAAAAAGAATCAATCTATAAATAGAGTTCAGGTTCGAATTCCGTTAGGAATATCTATAATCTTAGCGAAATGAAAGAATTCCTCATGATTCTTAATTTATCTACTTGATCTTTTTGAAAATGAGGTCGTTGAACTTGAAACTTCACTTATTGAATTGAGTTAAAGAATGGAATTGGATTCAGTTGGATCGTATCAGTGAAATCGAGTACTAACTCCCATTTCTTATTGGATTAAGGGCTCAACTTTCTTTCGGACATTTTTTTGTTTTTTAGGTTTGCAAAATGAAAGAAGACTCTCTTTTGATTATTTTTTCTTATGAGAATTGATCCTACTACTTCTGGTCCTGGGGTTTCCACACTTGAAGAAAAAAACCAGGGGCGTATCGTTCAAATCATTGGTCCGGTACTGGATGTAGCCTTTCCGCCGGGAAAGATGCCTAATATTTACAACGCTTTAGTAGTTAAAGGTCAAGATACTCTTGGCCAAGAAATTAATGTGACTTGTGAGGTACAGCAATTATTAGGAAATAATCGAGTGAGAGCTGTAGCTATGAGTGCAACAGATGGTCTGATGAGAGGGATGGAAGTTATTAACACAGGAGCTCCTCTAAGTGTTCCAGTTGGTGGAGCGACTCTCGGACGAATTTTCAACGTTCTTGGAGAACCTGTTGATAATTTAGGTCCTGTAGATACACGCACAACATCTCCTATTCATAGATCTGCGCCTGCCTTTATACAGTTAGATACCAAATTATCGATTTTTGAGACAGGGATTAAAGTAGTGGATCTTTTAGCTCCTTATCGCCGTGGAGGAAAAATCGGACTTTTCGGAGGGGCTGGAGTAGGTAAAACAGTACTCATCATGGAATTGATCAACAACATTGCCAAAGCTCATGGAGGCGTATCCGTATTTGGCGGAGTAGGTGAACGTACTCGTGAAGGAAATGACCTTTACATGGAAATGAAAGAATCGGGAGTCATTAATGAACAAAATATTGCAGAATCAAAAGTAGCCCTAGTCTATGGTCAGATGAATGAACCGCCGGGAGCTCGTATGAGAGTTGGTTTAACTGCCCTAACCATGGCGGAATATTTCCGGGATGTTAATGAACAAGACGTACTTCTATTTATCGACAATATTTTTCGTTTCGTCCAAGCAGGGTCCGAAGTATCTGCTTTATTAGGGAGAATGCCTTCTGCTGTAGGTTATCAACCGACTCTTAGTACAGAAATGGGTTCTTTGCAAGAAAGAATTACTTCTACCAAAGAGGGATCCATAACTTCCATTCAAGCAGTTTATGTCCCTGCGGACGATTTGACTGACCCCGCCCCTGCCACAACATTTGCACATTTAGATGCCACTACTGTATTATCCAGAGGACTGGCTGCCAAAGGGATCTATCCAGCAGTAGATCCTTTAGATTCAACGTCAACCATGCTTCAACCTCGGATCGTTGGCGAGGAACATTATGAAACTGCGCAAAGGGTTAAGCAAACTTCACAGCGTTACAAAGAACTTCAGGACATTATAGCTATTCTTGGGTTGGACGAATTATCCGAAGAGGATCGTTTAACTGTAGCAAGAGCACGAAAAATTGAGCGTTTCCTATCACAACCCTTCTTCGTAGCAGAAGTATTTACGGGTTCCCCGGGAAAATATGTTGGTCTAAGAGAAACAATTAGGGGATTTCAACTGATCCTTTCCGGAGAATTAGATAGTCTTCCTGAGCAGGCCTTTTATTTGGTAGGTAACATCGATGAAGCTACCGCGAAGGCTCTGAACCTAGACGAGGAGAGCAAATCGAAGAAATGACCTTAAATCTATGTGTACTAACTCCTAATCGAATTATTTGGAATTCGGAAGTGAAAGAAATCATTTTATCTACTAATAGTGGTCAGATTGGTGTATTACCAAATCACGCCCCCATTGCCACGGCTGTAGATATAGGCATTTTGAGAATAGGTCTGAAGGGACAATGGTTTACAATAGCCTTGATGGGTGGTTTCGCTAGAATAGTCAATAATGAAATAACCGTTTTAGTAAACGATGCGGAAAGGGGTAGTGACATTAATCCAAAAGAAGCTCAGCAAACTCTTGAAATAGCGGAAGCTAACTTGAGTAGAGCTGAAGGGAAAAGACAAACAATTGAGGCGAATTTAGCTCTCAGACGAGCTAGAACGCGAGTAGAGGCTATTAATGCAATCTCGTAATTAGTTGTTGGCGTGGCCAAATAATAAAAAGAGGTTGTGTTTCTATACTCTTTTTTTGATTCTGCCGACTCAATCAAGGGTAATCGGATTCTGATGCAAGGAAAAAATCAATCAATTCAATAGAATAGGAGTAGCAGGGAATGGAAAAGGTACAAAATAAATAACAAAGAATAAAGAAGGCGGGTAGAAATACTTATTAGATACCATTGACTGCGGTATCTAATAAGTTCTACCTACTATTGGATTTGAACCAATGACTCCTGCCGTATGAAAGCAATACTCTAACCACTGGGTTAAGTAGGTTATTTATCATCACAAAGAGAAACAAAAGAAACCCCTCACATTGATGGATTATAGATAGAATTTGACTTCTAAGCAATATTCTCACAGGAAACATATGAGAGATCAATCATGTCTTGTCAAGATGAATAGTACTATTCATCTTGACAAGACATGAAATACAAAGTAAAATATTTCTCACAAATAAAAGGGCTATAGCTCAGTTAGGTAGAGCACCTCGTTTACACGCGCGCCAATGTTTTTCAAAGGAGTCCATCATGCAATCAACAGAATTTCTCTTATTGAGAAATTGATGTCTTACTCCATGGATTCGAGAGAACAAGAGCCTGACAAATATTTGATTGGTCCAATTATGTAGGGTGCCCATTTGGGCACTAAAATCGAACCCATCATAGATTTGATAATTGATAAGGTCAATATTCAGACCACTCAATGCTAGGTAGAATGAGTAGAAGGACCTCAAAAAAATCTCTTTTCGTCCTATGAACTTTAAGGTGTATAAAGTTTCATATTTGACGCTTTGAGCAGAGCGATAGAGACTACATTTCACTTAGGTTGATCTAGGCCATAGGCAGACCTACGTCAAGCCAACTCTTCTTTGAAACACTTTGGTATTGCTCATGAGCAGAAATACAAATACTGAATCATAGCACGTGGAGCCATCTTGTTATCTTTTTATCAAGAAAAATATGGCGGACTAGCTGATCTTTCTATCAGTTGATGAAAGAGCCCAATGCAAAAAAAAAAATGCATGTTGGGTCTTTGAAACAGGTCAAATCATTTCGATAATAAAACGTTTGATCTGTTTTACCGAGAATGTCTACGGTTCGAGTCCGTATAGCCCTAATTTGGTAATGAATTGAAAATGAAAAAAAAAAAAAATGGCATTTCTTTTTCTTTCTATCTTACTAATTCTTTAGTGTATTTATAGTATTCTAGTATACTTTTCTCATTATTATATTGTTTGTAGCTGGCCGGGTGCTTGTTCCATCGGAATAGAATCATTCCAGCACACTCGCTCTTTTGGGATCGTTCGAAGCATAAAACTAATAAAAATGTAAAAATGAAGTTCAATGGACCCAACCGGTGTTTTGAAATTTCGGATAAACAAACCTATTCTTCATATTCATTAATCTTCATGGTGCTATTACATAATATGATGATTTTGACCTCTGACCACAATCAAGAGGCCCTTTTCTCTTTTTGTATACCCAAAAGAAGGGTATTTTTGATTTTTGAAGGAAAAATCATGACATGAGCCCGGGTTGGGTAAAAAAAACTACAACGAGACCCAAGACAAATGGAATCAAATAGTAAATCATATGGGTCTTAGGCTGGCTGTTATACAATCTATATTTGTATCCCAATTTTCTACTCCAAACCAATTGCCCATCATTCAAAATTCCAATTCTACCGATGCTTACTTTCTACAATAATATTAGGGTTGGAATTTGGCTGAATTAGCAATCCCCTGACCCGTCGCTTTTATTGTGCGGAAAAGCAGTCCCAAGAATTTCAAGAATTTATTGTCTTGTCTCAAAGATAATGAATTAATTGTCTTTTAATCCATTAGTGTTTGCCCCCTTTCGATTTCCGTGAGTTGGTTTTATCATTTAGCATTTTGTCTGCCGAATCGTCCGCTAACTCGCGATTCCATTAAAAATGAAAAATATCCTTTTTTTTTATAGATCAGAATCACATCATTTATCATTTGACTGACTCTATCGCCGTGCTGCGCCCCAGTGTATAGGTTTGCTTCAAAACAACTTTTTTACTGATATGAAACCTAATTTCGAGTACAAAAGACCCATATTTGGAATGAGTCTTTGAAGACTTCAAACTCTCATTTCATAACTCGACTTTTTGGGGGCGCAAGCCGGGCGACGAGATAGTATAGGTTCAAAGCAAAGCCTATAATTGGAATTTTCCGATAGAGAATCCACGAGTTGTTATATCTTATATCTAAGGCCCTTTTTCAAATCTATTTAATCTTAAACAGGGAGAGATAATAGAATCGATCAATGCATTCTGTAAAAGCAATAATTTGCTATTATGGATCGTAATGAAAAAAATAATACCAATAGCATATGAGTCTTTTCATATTATTCATTATTATTCTCTTAGCTAATAATATATTCATCTTACTAATACACATGAATTTCATAAGATTTCACCTTTATTTATTTCTCTTTATTTATTTCTCTTTATTTAATTGCTATAGAATTAGAATTGTAAACTCAATGTGAAGTAATGTCTTTAGAGATACCCCGAGGTGCTGTGAAAGCAAGGCAAGAAAGTCTTATTTGTATAAGAACAGGATATGTCTATACCATATCAAAATAGAATTGAAGTAAGTGTAAGATTGAATTTTCTATTTCTATTGGATGAATCTTGAAAGGCGTTATGACCACAGCAAACAAACTATACAATTTGATCAAAATGAATTA